ACCCCTCTCTGTCAACGATGAATGGTGGTTGCTAGTTATATAAATTAATTGGTGGCTATGTTAACACGATAACCATTCCGCCATGTGAGTACGACTGCAAAGTTGAAAACAAAAAAATTAGTCGGTCTCGAAGCAAACGAAGTGAAGCATGTTATTTAATACGATAATCCGCGTACAACCTTACCAGTTCTTGCATAACAATTCTTTTTAATTAAAGATGAAATCTTTTTATGAAATATTTCAGTTACAGGTGTTGCATGGCTGTCGTCAGTCCGTATCGTGAGAAGTGAGGTTAACTCCGCTAACGGACGCAATCCCTGTTATTAATTTATACTTAATAATTTATGGTACTGATAGAGTATCATTTGGGGCTAAGACAAGTCGTTATGGCCCTCATGAACTGGGCTATAGATGTGCCACAAAAACTTTTACAAAGTGATGCGAAACCGTTCTAGCCTTCTAAGGCATTATTTATAATACTAAATATACTTTAAAAAAGTGAGAAAATAAGGAAGAGCTAATCATTAAAAAAAGTTAAATTTTTAAAATTTTAGTCGGATTGTCATCTGCAATTCGGTGACATGAAGAAGGAATTTCGAGTAATCGTTGATCACTAGGCGCAACGGTGAAGATTGCATTCGTGATGAACTAACTGTCTGTCGCTGGGAAGAAGCTTAACTTGGAGGAAATTGGAGCGAAGTTTAACCTTTTACAAAGGACTAAAATAAAAGTTCGCTGCTACTTCAATTTATTTTTTAATTTATTGTAAGAAAGTCAATTATTAAAGAACACCTTTGTTAAGATAATTAGCTTTAATTAATTCATTTAAGTAACATCTCAAAAGTCATAGCAAGGTAGCCGTACTGGAAAGTGCTGCTGGATAATATATTTTTTTTTTACCCCCGTTTTTTTAATTCTCACCTTATATGCATTTACCCTTTATACTTAGAATCTGGAAAATAAGAGGATGCGTAAATCTTTCTATTTTCAATTTTAATTTTTATTTTTTAATGTTAAGAAGTGGTTCATCTTTAAATTTTATTTATAGAATAAGTAGACTTATATTAAGAACTTAAAATTAATCAAATTTAATATGAAAATCTTAATTTAAAGCTAATTATTAATTAAAATAAAAGGGGGTTAGCTGAGTGGTTTAGCGATAAATTTACACTTTATAGACAGGGTTTCGATTACTCTACCCCTTAAATTTCTCATCATAAAGAAAAAAAAAGATATTTAAAATTAAAGATTCTTTGGTAGTTAGAATAATAAATATTTATTGTTTTTTATTTATATTAGAAAAATATTTCTTCTCATTAGCGAGTATGCCGAAATGGTAGCCGGGTGAATCTTAGGAATTCATGGTTTTTGGATCGTAAGAGTTCAAGTCTCTTTACTCGTAATTAAAAATGATAAAATTACAAATCTTTAAAATAAAATTTTTAGTCTTAATCTTTTAGGTTTTATATAAATGAAAACATAAAATAAAGTATTTTAACATCTTTAGCTGAATTGGTACAGCGATTGCCTTCGAAGCAACTGTTTATTGGTTCGAGTCCAATAAGATGTTGTGTAGAAACACTAATAAAAAAAAAAACACACCAAATTTTTAATTATTATTTTAATTTTTAATGGAGATAAGTTTATCTTTTTTTTAAATCCAATAAACATTTTACCAATAAATATTAATATTATAGATATAGATGATATTGCAATTATCCTTTTTAAATAACACCACATTCTAATTATAATATAATAAGGATAATAAAATGGATAATAAAAAACTATTTTAAATATAAATATACAACTTGTAAAACAAAATGAATTTATTGAATATAATCCATTCAATATTGTTGTATACCAAGTATTAGGTTGAGTTTCAAGACCAAAGAAATTAGTACCAATATTTATACTTATTGAAATTATCATTGGAAAATATAATGATAAATTAAATAATAAATTAGGATTTATTAAAATTATTACACAAATTGCTGTTTATAAATATAATCCAATTAATGTTAACCAATTCTATAAATAAAAAATAAATAAAAACATATTTAAAAATGATTGAATAAATAAATTACTAAATAATAAATTTTGTATATAATTTGGTTGTAATTTATTAGTTATTGGTTTTTGTAAATTTAATAATCTTGAAACGTTAATAAATCCTATTCTAGATATTTTTAAAATTTTAGTTAATAACATTATCACTAGTTAACTATTTAACAATACTTATTGTCCTTATTTATTTAATTAATCTTATTTTAGTTATATGCACTTTTAAATAATAAAATAACATAAAATATTTGTTAATTAAAATTTCTCTCCACACGAGCCCAAATATTCATAATAAACCTTAAATCTAAATTTATAAAGTAATAGATAAAGAAAGTTGTGGAATTATCCATTTTATTTATTTAATTTTTAATCTAATTATAATTTTTCAAATATAAAGATGGTTTAATTTTAATTTTACATCATTAAAAAATATAAAATAAAAGGAATGAATATTTGAAAAATAATATTCAAAGTTACGAGAAGAATAATAATTCTTTAGTTATCGTACAAATAAAGTTATATATTCACAACAAAATCAATTTTTTATAATGTTCAATAATACAAATATTTACTCATCAAATTTAATTTTAAATTCTCCATTAGAACAATTTGAAGTTACAAGTTTACTAGGTTTAAATGCTCCAATTTTTGGTTATTTAAATATAACTTTAACTAATTTAGGATTCTATTCTCTACTTGTTTTATTTTTAATAATCAGCCTACATTATATGGGTAATAATGAAACAAAATTATTACCTTCAAAATGGTCAATAGGATTAGAAAGTATATTTGCAAGTATTAACTCAATGGTTAGAGAACAATTAGGTAAAGAAATATACTTACCATTTATTTATGCTTTATTCTTCTTTATTTTAATAGCCAATTTAACAGGTAATGTACCTTATTCTTATACAGTAACCACATCAATAATAGTAACAATAGGTCTATCATTTACTATCTTAATAGGAGTTACTATATTAGGATTATCTATACATAAATTACATTTTTTTGCATATTTTGTTCCTTCTGGAACTCCTTTAGCTTTAGTACCTTTATTAGTTTTAATTGAAATGGTAAGTTACTTAGCTAGAGCTTTCTCTTTAGGTATTCGATTATTTGCTAATATGGTTGCCGGTCATACATTATTAAAAATTTTATCTACTTTCTTATATCAAATGTTCAGTAGTAGTATCATAGTAGCAGTATTAACCTTAATACCTTTCTCTATTTTCCTTGCACTTATAGGTTTAGAATTAGCTGTGTCTTTAATTCAAAGTTATGTATTTACTTTACTAGTATGTTCATATATTAAAGATGCTATCGAATTACACTAAACTTTTGTTTTTATTTTATAATTATCCCCTCTCTCCATATATATCCTTCTTAAATGAGAGATCTTGCAATAAATGTATTTAGTGATTGTTTATTAGTAAATGATAAATAAGCTAAATATTCTTTTTATTGCTAGGCTTAGGTGAAAAATAAATAAACTTAACCCATTTCTCTTTAAAAATCTTTTACTGCTATTTGCATATTATTCACTATGTTGTATTATGATTTTGTCTTGCTGTAGAAGGTAGGTGCAAAATAAAAATATTTAATTTTACTAATAATAATTTTAATACTTTATCAAATATAAAATTAAAAAAACAATAAATATTTTTGTATATTGTATAACATAAATTTATTATTTAAAAGAAAGTATTTAAAATAAAATAATAAAATAAATAATAATAATTATTTAACAATTTAAAGTAAAATTTAAAGAGCGTAGTATCAATTGGTTAGTATGGTGATCTCCAAAATCGTCGGTAGGTGTTCGAATCACCTCGTTCTTGTCTTTTTTAACGTTTAGCTCCATCTAAAAACATTCACTTGAAATACTTAAAATTATATTTTTATAAAATATAAATTAATAATAATAATTTGTATTAAAGGGCCCTTAGCTTAATAGGTAGAGTACCTGATTGTCAATTAGGGGTGTCCCAGTTCGAATCTGGAAGGGCTCGTGTAAATAGAAATTTTAATTAACAAATATTTTCTCTTCATCTTCTAAAGATGTTAAAGATACATCTACAAAAAAAATAAGATTAATTAAATAAATAAGGACAATAGGTTTAGATCATATAACTCCACAATGTTTTTAAGATTGAGATCATTACTATTTAACACTACAAGATTATTAAATTTACAAAGACCAACAGCTGGATTTTTAAAATCTAATTACTTACAAAATTTATTATTAAGTGATTTATTTATACAATCATGTAAAAATATCTGTTTATTAGTTTTTTATATTTTTGATTGGTTAACACTAGCAGGATTATTTATTTTAATAGTAATTTGTATATTAATATTAAATGATTCCTCATTGTTAAATAGTTTTTCAATAACATTTCCAATGTTTAGTTCATTATCAATGAATATTGGTCATAATTTCTTTGGTATTGAATATCAACCTATTTATTGGTATACAAAAATTTGGAATAATATCTATTCAATAAATAATTTTTTCTTTACAACTTGTTTTACAACATGTAAATTTATATATAATATTACTATTTATTATCCATATTATTTAGTAACAGGAATCTGGAGTTATTTACAAAGTATTTTAGCTATATCAACAATAACTATTATAGCATTAATTATAAGTAAATCATTTTACTTAATAGATGAAATAGTACAAACAGCTACTATTTTATATACTTATATACCTGGGATGCCATATTTTATATATTATATAGGAAGTGCATTTGATCATTTAATATTTCATCCTTTACAAAATGCTATTCAAGCAAGTGATGGAACTATGTTTAATATAATCTTACAATTAATTCCTAATGAAAAAGATATTATACAACATATAATAAATTTAAGTAGTTTATCTTCAATATTAATTGAACAAATATGTATAGAAAATTTAAATGATTTAACTTCAGTATTAATTGATAATATTTGTATAGAAAGTTTAACAAACTTGACTAATTTTAATAGTGTAAGTGTAAAAATAGTTTTAAGATTATTAACACTCCCAATATTTTTATATTTTAAATATAATAAATTATCGTAATTAAGTAAATACTTAAATTTTACTTTACCTCTTTTTTTAACTAATAATTAAAAGAGACTATAAAAATAAAAAAAAGATTAATAAATGGAAAATATTTTTGTATAAAGTAATCTACTTTTATAATAGGGGAAATATGATAATTGGTAATCAGTTATATTTGCAATATAAAAAATGATAGTTCGAGTCTATCTTTCTCCATAAACAAAAATGGTAGTTCGAATATATTCTAAAAAAAAATTAATTAACTACAGCCTCGGTTGCTTAGTGGTCAAAGCGCTATTCTGAAGATATAGAGATGTGAGTTCAATTCTCTCCCGAGGCAACAAACAAAATAATAAAAATATATAATATAATTATAAAGTAAAAACAAAAAATAAAAAAGATCATACTCAATCAACCCTCTTTACATAAAGATGTAGAAGATTCCTATTTTAAGGCTTTTATACATAGCTGCATATAAAATTATAAAATTTTACTTTTATATACCTCAAAATATTAGTATCATATATTTTATAAATCTTAAGATAGTAGAGTGATATCTTATATGAAATAAAGTTACGAGTCCTAATATTTATAATATTTTAAGTATGGAATATTTTATTATAGCCGGAATAGTTTAATTGGTAAAACGAATTCCTTGTAAGATTTAAATATTGGTTCAAATCCATTTTTCGGCATAAATTAAAAGCACTTATTTCTTGTTGAGTAAAAATATCTTTATCAATTTGAGCTAAGATAGGACTTTTAGGTATAAATTTATCTTTAATTTCTTGAATATTAACAGGATCTTTACTTTCATTCCAAATTTGAGATGAACTAGAGTTAGCATAATGAGTTTGAGGTTCATTATCTCTGGTTTTACCTTTATTTCTAATATATGTAATATCAATATCTGAATCATATCCTTCAATATTTGAATCAAATAAAACTTCACCTGTTTCGGAATCAATTCTATTATTGATAGTATTAATTGTATCAGTTAATCCTGTAGCACCTCCTGGTCCACCACCTCTTCTTAACATATTAATAATATAAATTATACCAGCTAAAATAGTTAAAAATTTCTCTTTAATCATTGTAAATGGTGCAGTAATTATATTCCAAATACTTTGTCCTAGAAGATTGAAAGGATAAGTAATAATACTCCATACAACATCTCCATAAATAGTAATAATAAATGTACCAGTAGATAAAATAAGAAAAATAAGGAACATTTTTTCCATTTTTGTTAATCTATTAACATCATATTCTGGTCCAATACCAGCACCAATTGTAATTTTGTTATTACCTGCATTTCTTTTAATATTTAATAAATCATCTTCTGTTCTAATCATTTTAGGATATGAAGATTCAATCATTTTAGGTTCAGGTTTGTCTATATTTTCTAATTGAGGTTTAGATTCTTGTAAATAACTAATTATCCATTCAATAAATTTATAATAATAATATTTAAATCTAGCCATACTAAAAATATAAAAATCTGTTTTAGATAAAGATAAATAAAATAATAATAATGAATCATTAATTAAAAATAATATACTAAAAATAATTGATAACCATTTAAATATTATTGTAAAAGATTTAATAGTTTTATTTTTAGTGAATATATTATAAATTAATTTAGATATAGAATAAATTGATAATTTTGATATTCTTTTTGCAAATTTAAACTATTGGTAAAATTAAATAAAATATATAATTGGATTTTAAAAATTAAAATAATCAAAGCTTTAATAGGAGTAATTACTGTTTTATTAAGTTATAAAATTATTAAATATTTATGGTACTTTAATAAATTAATTATTTACTTATTTGGTTTAATTTTTGTAGGTATAAATTGGTCAGATTATCATATATTTAAAGAAATTAAATTAATATATGATTCAGTTATATTATATATATTAAGTTATTTACCTAATAATGAAATGACTGATGAAATTAAAGATTCTACTAAAAAAAATATTAAAGAAATTATATACAAAGATCATACTAATATAAAAAATGAAATAGATAATGATTATGTTTATGTAATAGCTGAAAGATTACCTGAAGTAAAATCTATACGTAATGAACTTAAAGAATCAATAATTACTGATGGAAATGATAATGTATGGACTTTTATTGATATAATTAGTAATCCTTGGGTAATTTTAGCTATTGTAAGTGCTATTACTATCAGTGGTACAATTATTATTTCTCATTATGATTTAACATTAGATCAAATAACTATTTATACTTGGACAAATATTAAAATGGGTTTTGTAGCTTCTGTTACTTTCATAGGTAGAATTTGTAGATGGATTTTGGGAAGAAAGAATGATCCTAGACCACCTATTGAACCTAGTGATGGACCTATTGATATTAACCCAAACTTAATATTAGATGAAGATTCTGATTCTAAAAATCCTATATTAAGACCATTTTCCTTAAGAAGTAATGTAAATAATTCTTCAGATAATCCTGTTGTATTTGGACCTGAAAAACCTCCCTTTTTCGAAGTATTTCAAGGTAATAAAACATTAAATCAGAATGAAAATATTATAAATCAAATTAATTCAGGTAATGCTAGTATTAAAGAATTAATGGAATTACCGGATACTAAAGATAAATTTAATAAAATAAATTTCTTAATTAACAAAATTAAAGAATTAGAAACTAAATTTAAAGATGTAGATGCAGATTCAAGTACTGGTTCAATTACTCCCGTAGCTAGTGGATCTAAATCTCCAGTTAATACTGATAATTTAAATTTACCTCAATTTTCTTTAGAAGAATAAAAAAAAATTTATACATTTAACCAATAAAGATCTATAAAATTGTAATAGTTTACCTAACTATTAATATAATTAATATTTTATACAATACCTTTTAAAAAATTTCTTTTTTGTTTTAAATAAATAATCCCCGTTTCTATTAGGTCCTTCATAAAAGATGTACTTTATTTATTTGTGTGGAGTACAAGGAGGGTGTTTAAGGAGGGATACTAAAAAAACCTCAGGAAAAGTAGCCCAGTTGCCTTAAATGAGACAATTTTCGACCTTAAATCAAATTCGGTGAAAATTAAAATTTTCTATAATTTTAAACTTATTTATAAATATAATTCTAGACCTTTTATTCCTATACAATTACAATATTATATTATATCCAATAACTTCTTAATAATAACTTTTAACCTTCCTTATACTATTCCTATACAATAACAATAATTTAAAATAAATAATAACAATAAATATAAATTAACAACTACCACATAATATTCCAAAATTTAAGATATTCTAGCAAGCTACACACCAGTAAGCCTGTAAAAAAAAATATTAAAACAAAATGAAATTTTTTATTTTTACAATAAAAGAATAATGGTAGATAGCTAAGTGGTCTGCTGCTCCCTTTGGGTGGGAGACATATAGCGTGTTCGAGTCGCGCCTACCATAAAATTAGTTTTATTAAAGAAAGAAAATTTAACAGATTTAAATCACTCAATTTATTCTAAAGATATAAAGGATCTACTATCTTATTTTTATTTTGAAAAAAAGATGATGTAAGGTTGCGTTTATCTTATTTTCAGCAATAAAAATTTAAGTAATATTTTACTATCAAGTACCAGTCAAATTTCATATCAATCTAAAGATTAAACAAAAGGATTAAAAGCAGGTAGTTGGAAGAGTTTTGCTTATTTTAAACTCTTATGAATAAACACAGATAGATAGAGGAAAGGCAATAAAAAGATTATTTAAATATAAAAAATTTAACAATAATTAAGTAGGAAATCTAAAAAAAATCTAATTTAAACTATTAAACTATTTTCTTCTATTATAAAAAATACATAAAACATAAAACATATAAATGGTGTCATGGCAGAGTGGTTAATGCGGGGTACTGTTAATACTTTTTTCAGAGGTTCAATTCCTCTTGATACCTTAAACCTTAATATATTTAAAATAGAACAAAAAAATAAAAATAATAAAAGAAGAAGAAAAAATAAAAAATAGCGAACATGTTGAAATTTGGTAAACAATCTCCTCTTAAGCAGGAGTGGAAGTTATTCCTTAAGAGTTCGAGTCTCTTTGTTCGTATTCATGTTTCAACGATAGTGTTCCCCTTAAAAACAAAACAAAAAATAAAATTAAAACTCTTTTTTAAAGCGATATAGTGTAATGGTTTAGCACAGCAGTCTCATTAGCTGCTAGATATAGGTTCAATTCCTAATGCCGCTCAATTAAAAAACTATCTAAATTTTTAATACTAACAAAAATAAATGGTGGTCTTTAAGGTCTTTTAGTATAATGGTCGTACAGTTACCCTTCAAGTAACTAGTGTCAGTTCGATTCTGATAAAGACTAAATTTTTTATGCTGAGAACATCTCTTGTTGTTGTGTATACAAGGCATGTTAAAGGAATAAATACCTAATATTTAATATATTAGAATATGTTCCTTTTTAATTTATTTCTTTTATTAAAGAAATAAATTAAAATTAAGAAAGGAATAGTTTACATTGGTAAGTTAAGACGATTGCTAATTGTTCGGGGAGACCCTTAGGTGTTCGACTCACCTCTATTCCGATGTTGAAAATTAAAAATAATCTAATAATTTTTATTTTATAATAGAATAATTTATTATAGTTAATAGTTTTGTATATAATAATCTTGCGCCATTGGGTGAATTATTATCAATTATAGATAATCGTTTTGAAGATGTAGGATTTCTCGCAATGTTTATATTTTTAATATTTATATTAATATTAATTTTATCTTTGAACCAACGTTCTTGTATTTTAGAAACATTAATTAATATTAATTCAGTTTCTAAATCATCAAAAAGGAGATTTTACCGATTGATTTTGCTTTAACAATTAAATTATTATTAATAGTTTTTAAAGCATAAAGTTTAGGTGGGTTGGCGATAATATCAATATGTTAATCCCCGTTTTAATTTAATTAAAATAAGGAGATAGTAAAATTAAATAATTTATATAAAAGAGGAAAAATTAATTTTTTAACAATAAAAATACAACTACAAATAGCTAAAAATTTAATGAATGTTCAAATCATTCAAAATATCTAAAAAATATAAAGAGAAAATAGCCACAAATTTTCTTTTTAATTAAAATTATAAATATAATTATTACATAAAAATATTAATTATAAAAATGAGTAATTAGGTTTGTGTGGAGAGAAATTTTAATTAACAAATATATCCTTACCTCTCATTTAAATTTGGATGGTGGGAATAAGATTAATTAAATAAATAGGGACAATAAGTATAAGAAGGGTATTTAATGAATTGGCTCTTTTCTACTAATGCTAAAGAGATAGGTACTCTTTATCTTATTTTTGCAGTATTTGCTGGTATGATCGGAACAGCTTTTTCTGTATTGATTAGATTAGAATTATCAGCGCCAGGTGTACAATTTTTACAAGGAGATCATCAATTATTTAATGTTATAATCACCGCTCATGCTATGATCATGATATTTTTTATGGTTATGCCTGCATTAGTAGGAGGATTTGGTAATTATTTTTTACCTATACATGTAGGAGCACCTGATATGGCATTCCCTCGATTAAATAATATCTCTTTTTGGTTATTACCACCTGCTTTAATTTTATTATTACTTAGTTCTTTAGTAGAAAATGGTGCTGGTACAGGATGGACTATTTATCCTCCATTATCTAGTATCTTGAGTCATTCAGGAGGTTCTGTTGATTTAGCTATCTTCAGTTTACACCTTGCAGGTATCTCTTCTATATTAGGAGCTATTAATTTTATCACTACTGTTTTAAATATGAGAGCTAATGGAATGAGTTTACATAAATTATCTTTATTTGTGTGGGCTATTTTTATTACAGCAATCTTATTGTTATTATCATTACCTGTATTAGCAGGTGCAATAACAATGTTACTTACAGATAGAAATTTTAATACTAGCTTCTATGATCCAGCTGGAGGTGGGGATCCTATTTTATATCAACATCTTTTCTGGTTCTTTGGTCATCCTGAAGTTTATATTTTAATTATACCAGCTTTTGGTATAGTGAGTCAAGTAACATCAACATTCTCAGGTAAACCAATATTTGGTTACCTTGGAATGGTATATGCTATGTTCTCTATTGGTATTCTAGGTTTCCTTGTGTGGAGTCATCATATGTTTTCTGTAGGTTTAGATGTAGATACTAGAGCTTATTTTACTGCTGCTACAATGGTAATAGCTGTACCTACTGGAATTAAAATTTTCTCTTGGTTAGCTACATTATATGGAGGTAGTTTAAGATTTACAACATCATTAATCTTTACTTTAGGATTTTTATCTTTATTTACTATTGGAGGTTTAACAGGAGTAGCTTTAGCTAATGCTTCAATGGATATTAGTCTACATGATACTTATTATGTGGTAGCTCACTTCCATTATGTATTATCTATGGGTGCAGTATTTGGATTATTTTCAGGATTCTATTTCTGGGCTCCTAAAATTATAGGTAAAACATACAATGAATTCTTAGGTAATGTTCATTTTTGGACTTTATTTATTGGGGTGAATTTAACATTCTTCCCTCAACATTTTTTAGGTCTAGCTGGAATGCCTAGAAGAATACCGGATTATCCTGATGCTTTTAGCGGATGGAATGCAGTATCTAGTTTTGGTTCTTTAGTTTCATTAGTATCTGCAATTTTATTTTGTTATATTATTTATGATATCTATGCTAACGGAAAAACTGTTTCAAATAATCCTTGGGCTGTACCTTCTTATTTCACTTCAACTGTTCAATTTAACAGTGATACTCAAACAGCTAATACTCTTGAATGGACATTAGCTAGTCCTATCCCATTCCACGCATTTAAAATGTTACCTGTACAATCTTAACTAGTAATAAATTAAATTGGTTTATATAACTTTTAATCCCCTTATTTTTTTAATTAAATTATATCATTTATAATTTTTCTTCTTTTTTAAAGAATAATTTTCAATTTGAATCTAAAATAAGAAATTTAGATAGCAGAAAAAAGTTTACTATAAATTTCTTTTTCCTCTTTTTATTATTTAATATAAAAAAATATAAAATTTAAAAGTGGTAAGATTAGTTTAATAGGTAAAATGACGTCTTGTGGCGACGATGTTCAGAGTTCAAATCTCTGATTTTACCCTTTTTTTTCTGCTGCAGCATTTGCAATTTTAATATAATAAAGTCTTTTAGGATATATTCTATACTGTTACTTTCTATCTTCGATTTCGCCTTTTCTTATATCTTAAGATTAAATTTTAAGATATAAATAGGAGATAGATGATTGATTGGTTAATATATGTAAATATATAGGTGAATAATGCTAACACCTAAAAAAAATACATAATAAAAATAATTTTAGATATAACAGGTAATATATTATTACTATAATATTTAATATATAATATTAAAATAATATTATATATTAAAAGTAAATAGAATTAAGATATCTAAAACTGGATTAAACTTAAATAATTAATCATTTAATTATATTGTTTAAATTTGGAAGGTCCACTTGGTTAAATATTTAATAATTTTGTTCAAAATAATTTGATGGTAAAGTTATAGAAAATTTTACTTTAATTTTAATTAGATTAAAAATAATACTTTGATTATTATTTTATTTGATTATCTAACATTTTAGTACTGTTTTAATAAATTAAAGTTAGATATAAGTTATCCCTATTATTAACTTATTAATTTTTAGAAAAAATCAGTTTTAATTATTATTTTTTAAAAATAAAAATAGTATGAGAAATTAAATTAATTTTTTTTTTACTCAATGTGTTTTATAGATAATTACTCTAATTCTATTAATTATGATGTTAATTTAGTTTGTTTAAATTTTATTTTTTATAATTTAAATTAATTTTTCATAATAAAAAAGGTTTTAAGTTAATAAAACCCCTTTTTATATTAAATTACTAGATCTTCTTTCTACTGTTTATCTTATTCCTGCTTAAATTATTTTAAAATTAATCTTTAGATGACAAATTAATATAAGTAGATTAAGAGGACCAAATATAGTAGGTTTCAAAAACAAAAAAATATAAAGGAGTTATGCTATGGAAAAGCAAAAAAGGTTAAATATAAAAGTAACCACACCTTATCTACCTTCTACTAAAAAAAAAAGGATCTTAGACAAAATACAAGATTGGAAAGTACTCCTATGGTAAGACTTTGCCTTAAAAAAAGAAAAAAATTCTTTTACTGTAATCTTTAAATGGAATAAGATAAACAATAGAGAGTAGCTAAGGTGAAAAACAAAAAAGAGGTTCGAATCCTTTACTTCTTAGATTTTATTAAATTAATAATTTAAAAATAAAAATTATTCATGAAAATAAAAGAATTGATTAAGCTTGATCTTAGAATACCTTATCTCGTTAACAAAAACAAATTTCAATTAATTTTTAAAAATAAATTAATTGAAAATAACGTAAAGTAAAAAAAGGTATTTATCTCTATATGAAAATAATATTTTATGTTCAGATTTAGAGGAACCAATAAACTAAGATCCTTTGTAATTTTCTAAATATAACAAAAATGTTACAAAATATTTCTATTTTTAATACTATATTTAACGATGCTCCTCAACCTTGGCAAATAGGATTCCAAGATAGTGCTGCTCCAGGTTTTACAGGAGTAATTGAACTACATAATACTGTTTTCTTTTTTTTAGTTGTAATATCAGTTGGTGTTTTCTGGGTTTTAGGATCAACAATATATAATTACAGTTATAAAAATTCACCCATAGTACATAAATATCTTAACCACGGTACTTTAATTGAATTAATTTGGACAATCTCACCTGCTTTAGTTTTAATTGCTATAGCCTTTCCATCTTTTAGATTACTTTATTTATTAGATGAAGTAGTTTCACCTACAATAACTATTAAAGTTGTAGGTCACCAATGGTATTGGTCTTATGAATATTCAGATTATATAAATGAAAGTGGTGAATCTATTGAATTTGATTCTTATATGATCCCTGATTCTGATTTAGAATTAGGACAATTCAGATTATTAGATGTTGATAATAAAGTAATTGTACCTGTAGATACACATATTAGATTAATTGTTACAGGTGCTGATGTAATTCATTCTTTTGCTGTTCCTTCATTAGGTCTTAAAATAGATTCTGTTCCAGGTAGATTAAATCAAGCTTCTATTTTAACTGAAAGAACTGGGACTTTCTATGGTCAATGTTCTGAAATCTGTGGAGTATATCACGGATTTATGCCTATAGCTGTAGAATCAGTATCTGTACAAGATTATTTAGCTTGGGTAGATGCTTCTTAATTTTAAAACTTAAAAAAATATATTTGCAATTGAAATTTTGTTTTTAACTTAATTTTCTAATATTCACATAGAATTTTATTTTAATTTAATCCCCACTCTTTTTATCCCCATTATTAAATTTATCCTTTTCCTTATTCATCTGCTTTTTATATTCTACCTTCCACTTTCCAGTTCTTTTAAAAAAAGTTTTCACTTTAATATAAAATTTAAATTATAAAAAAAAAAGAAATTAATAAAAGAGAGGTAATATATTTTAACCCTTTAAGCAATCTAATATAAACTAATCTTGTTTATAATTACTTCTATTTAAGATAATTATTTAAAAAGTTAAATTTTTTTATCCAAAAGAAACCTATAATTAAAATATTAAATTTTTAATTATTAAAGAAATACAATTATATAATAAATATTCTTATTTATTATAAAATTATTTAAACATTTTTTTTTTTAATACAATTTTTAAATAAATAATTAACTATAATTATTCAATCTAAATAGATAAAAAGTAAATAACTTAGATGTACAATATTAATTTTTTGTTTTTAATAAATGAATAAAATTAATTTAAATCAATATCAATCACATCCTTATCATTTAGTGGATCCATCTCCTTGGCCTATTTTAGTTAGTTTTTCATTATTAAGTTTAACTACAGGTGCAGTAATGTACTTGCAAGGTTATCCAAATGGAGATTTATTATTAATATTAGGTTTTACCTTAACAGTAACTGGAATGATATTATGGTTTAGAGATATAATAACAGAAGGAACTTATCAAGGTCACCATACTAAACAAGTACAAACTGGTTTAATTATAGGTTTTGTATTATTTATTATTAGTGAAATTTTTGCTTTTTTTAGCGTATTTTGGGCTTTTTTTTATGCTAGTTTATCACCAGCAATAGAAATAGGAGGAGTTTGGCCACCTTTAGGTATAAGTGCTTTAGATCCATTTAGTATACCATTATTAAATACTTTTTTATTATTATCATCAGGTGCTTTTATTACTTATGGTCATCATGCTTTGATAGCTGGAGATAGAAAAGGAGCAATAATAGGAACATTATTAACAATAATATTAGCTGTGCTTTTCACAGGTTTACAATATGTAGAATATTCTGAAGCTGGTTTTACAATAGCCGATTCTGTTTATGGTACAGTTTTTTTTGCTTCAACTGGTTTACATGGTTTACATGTTATAGTAGGAACAATATTTATTATAGTAAGTTTTATAAGAATAATAAACTATCATTTAACAGATACTCATCATATTGGACACGAAGCAGGTATTTTATATTGGCATTTTGTAGATGTAGTATGGCTTTTTTTGTTTATTGCTGTATATTATTGGGGTGGAATGTAGTAGGATTAACTTTCTTTGATTATACCTTACAAATAATTTTACTCATCTTAGCTTCAAATATCTCTATAATATTAATCTATAATATTTTAATCCCCATTTATCTAAGAAAGTAAAAAAATTATTATTAATAAAATAATAAAATAATAATTATTATAAAAAAGAATATTTAAAGTTGCCTTAAGGAATAATACAAATACATAATCCATGAATCTGTCATTACTCTTATTCTTAATAGGTATCCTAGGTTTTATTTTAAATAGAAAAAATATTCTCCTAATGATTATAGCCATAGAAATAATGTTATTAGCTGTAACTTTATTAATATTAATATCTAGTTTTAATTTTGATGATGGGATAGGACAAACATTTAGTATCTTTATAATTTCAATAGCAGGAGCTGAATCAGTAATAGGTTTAAGTATTCTTGTAGCTTATTATAGATTAAGAGGAAATATTTCATTAAGAACATAATGTATCTTTCAATTTTAATTTTACCTTTATTAGGTTCTTTTGTTTCAGGTTTCATGGGACGAAAAATAGGTGTAACAGGATCACATCTTTTAACTTGTACATGTTTAATTTTTTCTTCTATTTTAGCTACAATAGCCTTTTATGAAGTAGGTTTATGTGGTTCACCAGTTTCAATTAATTTATTTAGTTGGATTGATTCAGAATTTATGTCCATTTCATGGGAATTTTTATTTGATCAATTAACAGTATCTATGTTAATACCAGTTTTATATATTTCTTCTTTAATTCATATTTTCTCTACAGATTATATGGCTGAAGATCCTCATAATCAAAGATTTTTTTCTTATCTATCGTTATTTACTTTCTTTATGTTAGTTTTAGTATCAGGTGCAAATTTCTTTGTTATGTTTATAGGTTGGGAAGGTATAGGTATTGTATCTTATTTATTAATTAATTTCTGGTTTACTCGTTTACAAGCTAATAAAGCTGCTATTTTAGCTTTTACTATGAATAGAGTAGGTGATATGGGATTAAGTATAGGATTTTTTGCTATTTTTGCAATGTTTGGTTCATTAGATTTTTCAACTGTATTTAGTTTAGTTCCTTTTATGAATGAAACAGCTATTACTATTATTAGTTTATTATTACTTATGGGTGCTATGGCTAAATCAGCTCAAATTCCTTTACATAGTTGGTTACCTGGAAGTATGGAAGGTCCTACTCCAGTATCTGCTTTAATTCATGCTGCCACACTAGTAACAGCTGGTTTATATTTATTAGTAAGATCTTCACCATTATTAGAATATAGTTCAACAGCATTATTAATTATTACATTAGTAGGTGCTAGTACAGCATTTTTTGCTGCTACATGTGGATTAGTTCAAAATGATTTAAAAAGAATTATTGCTTTTTCAACAATAAGTCAATTAGGTTATATGGTAATGGCTGTGGGACTTAGCCAATATAATGTGGCTTTAATGCATGTTATTAATCATGCTTTCTTTAAAGCTTTATTATTTTTAGGAGCAGGAGCAGTAATACATAGTTTTTCTGATCAACAAGATGTACGAAGATTAGGTGGTTTAATAAAATTTTTACCTTTTACTTATACAGCAATGTTAGTAGGATCATTATCATTATTAGCTACACCTTGGTTAACAGGATTTTATAGTAAAGATTTAATAATAGAATTAGCTTTTGGACAATATAGTTTTAGTGGAACATTTGCATTTATATTAGGAAGTTTAACCGCAGGAATAACAGCTTTTTATTCATTTAGATTGATATCATTAGTATTTTTAACTACACCTAATGGTCCTAAAACATCTTATTTAAATTCTCATGAAGCTAATTTAGCAGTTATAATACCTTTATTTATATTAGCTTTATTTAGTATTTTCTTTGGATTTGTTTTTTCTGATCTATTTGTAGGAGTAGGTACAGATTTCTTTGGTAATTCTTTATTTATTCATCCAAATAATATTTCTATTATTGAAGCTGAATTTAGTTTACCTATATTTATTAAATTATTACCTTCTATTTTATCTTTAATTGGTGCAAGTTTAGCTGTATTCTTATATCATAAAAGTCCTATTTTAGTTATTGAAATTACTGAAACTTCATTAGGACGAAAAATTTATACTTTTTTAAATGGTAAATATTTATTTGATGTTATTTATAATAATTATATTGTTTCTGTTGGTTTACAATTAGGTTATACTATTTCTAAAGTATTAGATAGAGGAGTTATTGAACTTTTAGGACCACATGGTTTAGCTACAGTATTCAATACTACTGGAAATAATATTTCTAAATTAGATACTGGAGTTATTACTACTTATTCACTTTATATTACTTTAGGATTACTTTCTTTATTATTCTTAGTATTTGCACCTGTCTTAATTGATACTTCTTTATTTAATGAAATAAGATTAATTATTATTTATATTGCTTCATTATTATTAATTTTATATCCTTCTAAAAAAAATATAACTTAAATATTATTTATTTGCACCCAATTCTTTCTATCTTTTTTCTCTCTATTTTTATATTAAGATGATAAAACTTTAGTATTCCCTTTCTTGATGAAAAGCTAGTCATCTAAATATTTAGATAGAAAATATTAAGTAAAGCTAAAGTAAATATTCTTGGTTTTTAAATATAATCAACCTATTAAAATTTGAAATTTTCTTATTTTATTTTCTTAGTTTCAAATTTATTTTATTCTTTTTATTAAAAAGAAGACCAAAGAAAAATAATAAATATACAATTAAATTTTTAATCTTTAAATTTTTAATTTTTTTAATCCCCTTATTTGTTGGTTTATTTTTGTTCTAGTGTTAGAACTACGTGTGTACATACAATAGATTTTAATTATTAGTAAATATTATAATTCTAATATAGGGTCTAAAAGATTTATTGCTAATTTCTTTTGTTCATAAAAATGTTTTATATAATCAGTAAATAAATCACATTTGCTAAATTCATATCCTGATATTAATTTAACTGTATAGCCATATTTAATTACTGCTTTTAGTTCTTCACTGAAATAAGTACCAATCCAAGTACCTGTTGGAAATATAACTTTACCATTTAATTTATAAGGTAATAAAGATATAATTATATCTAAAGGACAAGTGACTTCTACTAAACAAAAACCAAATAAATCTTTTAAATCAGTATTATATATATTATTATGATATTTAATAATATTAAAAGGCTTTGGTTTACACATTGCATAAGGATATAAAGAATTAACATCATAATATCGTAAATTTTAGCCATATTTATAATAGTAATCAGTAGCTCCTCCATAATATCCATCTCTAATAAAACTATCAATTTTAGAATTTAAAATAGGAATATTATGTTTTAAGAATTTTAATCTAAATATTTTAAGTGATAAAGTAGATGTACTCCAGATATTAATGAAATCTATACCATAATAATATAAATAAATTTCTTGAGCATGAATTAAACAATTTAATAGAGCTACAGAATCTTGTATTGAGTATTCTTATAATTGATTTAATAATTCAATATTTTTTAATAAATCGATTTTATTAAATTCAGGATTATATTTACTTAATTTACCTTCTATATTAAATACTTTACATAAATCATTTAAACTAACAAAAGTTATTAAAATTTTTTATTATTATATAAAAGTAATAGTAATATTTACGCTCTCACTTTTAAGTCTAGGTGTAGCTGGGACAAAATATAAAATTTAATTTAGATATGTGATCATAAAATTTGAAAACTGGAAATTTTTTGGTTTTTAAATTATAATATTAGCTATGTAATAGAAATTAAATTCTAATTTGCCTTCTTTCTATCATCTTAATATAACCTAAATTTCTTATTTAAATAAAATATTGAGTTTTCACCTTACTTAAAATAAAAACAAAAATATCTAGATTAAGGTGAAACCATTAATAAATATTAAAATTAAAGTATAAAAGGATGACTAGTCTCTAGAGCGATGAGTGCTTGCTTTGATAATTTAATAAAATTATTAATAGCTTTAAATAATTATTAAATAAAATAAATGCTTTTTTGTGTATTTAAATTTTCTCTTAGTTTAATGGTAGAACAACATTCTTCTAAAGTGTTTATTTTGGTTCGAGTCCAAAAGAGAATAAAAATTAAATAAATAATAAATATAAATGAATAAAAAATCGCTGTCCTGAAGGATAAATTATAATTATATTCTTAAAATTGATGAAGAAGGTAAAAGTTTTACTTTTTTAATAAATAATTGAATAAGGTTGGAATATTTGTTTATTTAAATTTTTACATTTTTATTATTTAAAAAATTGTATTTGCCTATTTAAATTATAAATTATAAATAAAAAATATAATAATAAAAAAAAAAATAATTTTATTAGTTACAGTGTATTTTTTTAATTAAATATATAAAGAAAGGCAATTACTTTATCAAATTATATCCGTCCACCTTTCTCCGCCTACATTTAAATATAAAAATTGACAAAGAATAAAGTAGGAAGAAGGGATAAAACAGAAGGTGAATAAGAAAAGGTGAGCGCTGCCTAATTATTTTTTTAAGAAAAAAGACAAATAAATTAAAAAAATATATTATTAACTTATATTAAATTAGAATATTTATATTTAAACCCTAGATCTCATTTATTATATAAAGATTCATCTCTTCTTAATCCATATATTAAGCTATATATAATAAAAATTTTCAGTTTATAAACTTATAATATTTAACTTTGTGTCCTTGACCTTTTTTATTTCTTAATCCTAGATTACGATCTATTTTTCTACATTTTTAATTTACTATTTTCTTACCTAGCAAAGGAATTTTAAAGAAGTCTAGCTTTTACTATATCCCTATATCTCATCTTTAAATTAATTTTAAAATGGTAATTTAATAAGGTGGGTTAAATATTTTGTTGTCTTTTTAAGAAGAAGATAAAAATTATAAACGATAGATTAAGATTAGATCCTAAGTTAAATATACAAAAAAAGTATTTTACCTTAATAAACTTCCTTGTATAAGGTAAATAATAAAAACAACAAACAAAAACAAATCATAAATCATTATCATATAATTATAAAAAAAATAATTATAAGTACTGAATAAAAAATAAATAAATATAATAAAATGATAAATAATAATTTAATTTCAACTATTTTAAATCTATTAATAAATTTAATGGATGTGTTAATAGTATTATTACCTATACTTTTATGTGTAGCTTTAATGACTGTAATAGAACGAAAACAATTAGCTGCTATGCAGAGAAGAGTAGGTCCTAACACAGTAGGTTATTATGGTGTATTACAACCCTTCGGTGATGCTTTAAAATTAATTCTTAAAGAAACAATAATTCCTTCTCAATCAAATAAAATAATATTTTATTTAGCACCGGTATCTACTTTAATTTTTAGTTTATTAGGTTGGGGAATCATTCCTTTTGGACAAGGATTAACATTATCAGATTTTTCATTAGGAATATTATACACTTTAGCTTTATCTTCTTTAGGTGTATATGGTATTTTATTTGCTGGATGGAGTGCTAATTCTAAATATGCTTTTTTAGGATCACTTAGATCAACTGCAGCTATGATTAGTTATGAATTAATTTTAAGTTCTGCTATTTTAATAGTTCTTTTATTAGCAGGATCATTTAATTTTACAACTATTATAGAAAGTCAACAAGCAATTTGGTTTATTGTACCTTTATTACCTGTATTTATATTCTATTTCATATCTATATTAGCTGAAACTTCTAGAACTCCTTTCGATCTTCAAGAAGCAGAATCAGAATTAGTAGCTGGATTCTCTACTGAACACTCTAGTGTTCCTTTTGTATTTTTCTATTTAGCAGAATATAGTTCTATAATATTATTTAGTTCAATCACTGCTATTTTATTTTTAGGTGGTTACAATTTTCCTGAACTATTTGTAAATGAATCATTTATAAATTTACAATCTATAGTTTTAGGACTTAAAACTTGTTTATTCTGTTTTATGTTCGTTTGGTTCAGAGCTACTCTACCTAGATTAAGATATGATGCTTTAATTGAACTTTGTTGGTTAAATCTTTTACCTGTTGCTGTAGCTTTTATCATTCTAGTTCCAAGTATTCTTGTAGCTTTCGATATAGCTCCTTATTAATTATTATTAATAACACACTAAATTTTATTTTTTATATTACAATTAATCCCCTTTTCGTATTTCCCTATTTTAATTTCTAAAAATCTAAAATATAATTTTAACAAATTCTAAGTATTAAAATTATTAAATTTTAATAATATTAATTTAAAAGAAGTATTTAGTTTTATCATTATTTACTCATTAGAATTAGACGCTATCAAAAAAAAACAATAAATTTTTAATATAATGTTAGCAGCAGCAAAATATATTGGAGCCGGTTTAGCATGTTCAGGTTTAATTGGAGCTGGAGCAGGAATAGGTTTAATTTTCTCTTCTTTAATTGCTTCCACAGCTAGAAACCCTCAAATTAGAGGACAATTATTCAGTTACGCAATTCTTGGTTTTGCCTTGGCAGAAGCAACTGGATTATTTTCACTTATGATTGCATTCTTATTATTATATTCTTAATAATAAGAATAAATAAAAATTATTTTAAATAATAATTTACTTTAACCCCCTTTTTCACTAACCTATCTATTTGGTGTTTTTTTAAAATTTTATTAATCTACGGCTCGTACCCATAATACTAAAAGAAATAATAAAAAAAAACAAAAAACAAAAAAAATAGATAAAAATTTTCCCTAAATTAATTAATCTTAATTTTAAAAAATAAGAAATTAATTAAAGAAAGGTAAAATAATTTTTAATCATGTAGAAGGAAGGCGCAAGAGATTATTTCCATTTAAAAAGTAAAATTTTAAAAAAAAAGAAAAGCATTATAATTTCTTATATATAAAAGAAACTTTAAGAAATTACAAATTTTTTTATAGTTTATTCGCGACTCTTTTTTCTCTTGCCTATTGCAAAGAGTTCTAGCGATTTATATTCTGTTTATTAGCCTCAGAACTTTTTTATTTATTATTAACTATAATTTAATAAAAATTCTAATCTTACCTATTAAATAGAATATAATAATAAGAGTAATAATTTTTATTTTTAAGTTAATTAGGCGAAATAATAAAATTTATTACATGTTCTTTTGAACCCTACTTTAATTATATATTAAAGTATTAATTCTTGGTTAAACCTACTTTATTTTAAACCAAAATTTAAATATTTAGTATACAGCCTTTTGTCGTTTTATATTTTTTATTTAATTTTATAAAATTTTTATACCTTTTACACAAGGAGAAACTCAACTTATATCTTAAAAAAGAATTTTCTGCAATCTAAACATCTAAATTTAAATTTTTATCTTAATTTAAAGATGGAAGATATATATAGAAAAAGTAGAAATAAAAAGAGAGATAACAAATTCAAATTTAGAAAAGGAACGAGTAAAAAAATATAAAGAGTAATTAATATAAAAAATCGAGCATAATTTTGCAGGCATTTATTATTTAAATTTTAAAATGAAAAATTTTTTAATTGATATTTTAGTTTTTGCTACTCTTCTTTCTAGTGTGTTAGTTATTACTTCAAAAAATCCAGTTATAGCTGTAATTTTTTTAATTTCTGTATTTATTAATGCAGCCGGTTATTTAATATTATTAGGTGTAGGATTTATTGGAATATCTTATATAATTGTATATGTGGGTGCTATAGCTGTTTTATTCCTTTTCGTTATAATGATGATAAATATTAAACTTACTGATATTTTAGAAACTGGTTCTCAATATACTAAAAATCTTCCTTTAGCTATAGCTATTTCTTCTTTATTCATTTATGAAATATTTACAGTAATTCCATTTAGCTTAAATAATTTATCTATTATTTCTGCATTATTAGAATTTATTACTAATTTAAATAGCTTATTTTTAAATTCAGAAATTTATACTTTTTCATCTGTTAATACTGCTTTTAATCCTGCTATAGCGGATACTACATTTACAAATTTCTTACAAATTCAAGCATTAGGACAACACCTTTATACAACTGGTGCTTTATTACTTATAATTATTAGTGTTATATTACTATTAGCTATGGTTGCACCTATCTTCATTTCTAGAAATAAATAAATTTTACAATCTAAAAACGCCAATACCCCTTCCCTTTAAGTGTTCTGATTCTGAAAATATAAATTTGTATTTATATTTTTTTGAATGTTCATGTGCATGGTAAAATTATAAAATTGTACAAATTAATGATAACCATTTGAATATCAATGTAAATGATTTAATAGTTTATCTATTACATTATATTGTTTATGGTCAAACAACATTTATAGTAACTGACTATTATATTAAGAAAACAACAAATAATAAATAATGTTAAATATACTAATAAAAATTTTTAGCTCCATTACTGATTTTTTAATTAAATTATCTAGTAAAAAAGGATTACAATTAACTTCTGTAACTTATAATGATATAGGTAGATATCAAACATATCATTTGATTAATACAGAATTAAAATATCATAAAGATGTATTACGAGGCATTTATAATTCTTTAATGAGTGAAGAAAATTTTATAAATTTTGGTAAATTTAAAGTTATTATCGTCTCAGCTATAATTGATGGACAAGAATTTAATTATCATCACAATATTTTAATTACTAATAATACTTCATTTGATCAATATTATAATAAAGTTAAAGATATTTTAGCAACACATTTTGATGAAGGTTATCAAATTGATGTGGTACAAGCTTTTAAAATTATGGTTTGGAATATGGATTCTTTAGCTAATAAAAATATTAAAATTACCTCAAGTACAGTTAGAAATTATAAACCTGGCATTAAAAGTAATAAAACTCAAATACAAGGTATCCACACATCAAGTATAATAAATAAATCAAATAATTTAAGTTTAACTCATTTTACTCCCTTAAAACGAAATCCATTATTATCAACTAACTTATTTGCAACTATGGATATTGAAACCATGAATTATAACAATAAATAAATACCTGTAGCAATTAGCATCTTTATACCTGGTAATGGAGCTAAATTATTTCTAATTGATAATATCATAAATATTGATTTAGCTATTAATAATTTATGGAGAGAATTATTTGATTTTATAACTAAAAATTTTAATGGAGTTATATTTGTTCATAATCTAGGTTCATTTGATGGATATTTCCTATTTAAAGCTTTATCAAATTACGCTGATCCTATTAAAGTATCAACAATTATTGACGATAAAAATAGATTTATACAAATCTCATTATCTAGAGGAAATCTTAATATAGTTTGGAGAGATTCATTTAGAATATTCCCAGTTTCTTTAAATGAATTATGTAAAGTGTTCAATGTGGATGGTAAAACAAAAGATTATAATCAAGAATTTAATAATTTAGACCTGTTTAATAAACCTGAATTGTTAAAAGAATTTATAGAATATTCTATACAAGATTCTGTAGCTTTGTATCAAACATTGGAACACGCTCAATAAATTTCTCTCTTAGATCATGGAGTTGATATTTACTTAAAATAGATTCAGCTTCAATGTTATTAACGATTGCTATATTATCATTGTGTTGTCTCATACCTAATCTTCCATATAAACTATTTAATAATCACTTAGCTGTAGTTCTATCCATAGATATTTCGTTTTTATTTGATTTAATAGCATAAAATTTATTAACAAAATTTGTGAATACATTATCAGTTTTATCAAATTTATAACCGTAATGAACAATGATATTATAACCTAAACTTTCAGCGTACTTAATTTCTTCGCTGAAGTACCAACCGTTCCAAATACCTAATGGATTATAAAATCTACCATATAATTTATATAATAATGTATAATTCATGAAAGATCTTTTTAAATATATCTTAATTAAATGTCATTATTGAGCATTAAAAGGTACCATAGGAACATAGAAAAAATAAAATGTAAATAGTGGATTGTAAAGTAAAAATAAAAACAATAAAAAAAGTAAGGTTCTAGAACTTAATTACAATAAGAAATAAATTCTGTTTATAAAATAGCCTTTGGCGTTTGTACAGGTAAGAAAAATAATATAAAGTAAATAGCTTAATTTATATATTTTTTTAAAAGAAGTCCTTAGTAATATAAATATTTAATTATTATTATATAATATTTTTTATTTAGTAATCTTTTTTTTTATAAAGTTAAAATTAATAATTTATAGCAATAATTTAAACTAAATTTTAAAAGCCTATAATTTAATGGTAGAATAATTTCTTGATGAGAAATCTGTAGAAGTTCAAATCTTCTTGGGCTTAATATAAACAAAAAATAAAACAAAAAACTTGGATTTAGTTCTAAATTATAAGCCTTTGCCTCACTTATAATAAGGCAAAGCTTTATCTCTAAACAAAATATTTTATAAAATATTTTTATATTTTTTCAATATTAATTTTTAGAGATAAGGTAAATTTAAATAGTAGATAAAATAAATGATAAAATGGTATACACTTTTGGCGATTTATTTTATAAAGAGAATAATAATTTTATTTTTGTGTTAAAACAAGCAAAGTAAATTAACTTTATAATCATTTAAATTAGTAGCAGTGTATAGTATACATGTTCAAAATAATTAAATATTAAATTATAATAAAAATTATTTATAAAATAAAAAATAATATTAATTATAAATATAAATGAATAAAAAAAGTTATTATATTTTTATATCTTGTGAACACTATCCTGCCTGGTCAAGAAAAAATAAAACAAAAATTAACTTTTTATTATTATAGTTTTTATTTTATCTCTCGCCTTTGGCGCAGTTTGTCTAATTATCTATAGTCAAATAATGATTTATATTAGATTAAAACGGTAAGATAAAATGTTTGACATTACAAAAGTTAAAAATTAAACAAAAAAAAAAAAATTAAAACTCTTTTTTAAATTATTATCTTAAATAAAAATTTAGATAAGAAATATTTAAAAAATTAAAAAAAGAAATAACAAACAATTTTTATTAATGAGACTATTGAAATCGCATGTGTTACTTAGATTAGTTAATTCTTATTTAGTTGATTCGCCTCAACCGGCTAACATTTCTTATTTATGGAATTTTGGTTCATTATTAGGTACATGTTTAATTATACAAATACTAACAGGTAGTTTTTTAGCTATGCATTATCAAGCTCACGTAGATTTTGCATTTTCATCAGTAGAACATATCATGAGAGATGTTAACGCTGGTTATATCCTTCGATATTGCCATGCTAATGTTGCATCATTTTTCTTTATTTTTGTATATGCACATATTGGTCGAGGTTTATATTATGGATCTTATAAATCACCTAGAATATTACTATGGTCTATAGGTGTAATAATTTTAATATTAATGATGGCTATAGGATTTTTAGGTTATGTGTTACCATATGGACAAATGAGTTTATGGGGAGCAACAGTAATTACTAATTTACTAAGTGCTATACCTGTTTTTGGGCAAGATTTAGTAGAATTAATTTGGGGTGGTTTCAGTGTAAGTAATGCTACATTAAATAGATTTTTCTCATTACATTATTTATTACCATTTTTATTAGCTGCTTTAGTAGTGGCACATTTAATAGCTCTACATGTACATGGATCAAATAATCCAAATGGAATAGCTTCAAATGGAGATAGATATTCAATGCATCCCTACTTTATTTTCAAAGATTTAGTAACTATCTTCATTTTCTTTTTAGTATTATCTGTTATAGTTTTCTATTATCCTAATTTATTAGGTCATAGTGATAATTATATTCCTGCTAATCCTATGCAAACACCTCCTTCTATTGTACCTGAATGGTATCTTCTACCTTTCTATGCAATATTAAGATCTATACCTAATAAATTATTAGGTGTTTTAGCTATGTTTGGTTCATTATTAATTTTATTAATTTTACCTTTAACCGATTTATCTAGAATAAGAGGTTGCCAATTTAGACCAGCTATGAAAGTAGCCTTCTGGTTCTTTGTTGTAAATTTTGTTATTTTAATGTGGATTGGTTCTCAACATCCTAATAGTCCATATGTAGAAATAGGACAAATAGCAACAACATTCTATTTTGCTTGGTTCTTAGTAATAGTACCTGCTATAGGTTTAGCTGAAAATACTTTAATGGATATTGCTACAGAAACCTAATTCTACTTATTGTTTTATTTTAATTTAAATCTAAAGACTTAAAAGGTAAGATATTTGCAAACTAAATCTAGTTAAACTTATGTAAAATAAGACATAACTAATCAAATTAAAGTTATTATAATTATTTGAATTTTTATAATACTAAATAACCCCCTTATTAAAAAAATAATTAGAATAGCCAATAAATTGGTTTACCTAAATTTTAAATTAAAAGTATTTGATAAAAAATAATTTATAACAGATTATTTCTCAACTAAACTAAGACAAATAAATCCCCACTTTTTTTATGTTTTTATATCCCCATTATTTAATTAAAATTAAATAAAACTTTATTATTAATTTTTAATTCCACTTTTTGATAATTATCAAATAGTTTAATATGATATTCAATTTTAGATTTTAACTAAAATTTGATTCTTACTTGAGTGAATAATTATACCCCATTCTGTCTAATTCATTATACAAGGTAAATTAAAACCACTAAAATTAAAAAGTAAACTAACATTTAAATTTAGTTTTATATCTACAGATATTTTACTTTGTTTAATTTAAGATTCTTTTGAAATAGTTTTATAAGTAAAAATAATAGAAGAAACTGTCGTAATATGATAATTTTCTGATCTTATATTTCCAAAATAATATGATAAAATCAAGTAATAATTGATAATCTTTATTCTTATAGTTTTAACATAAGATATTGATCTATATAGATCATCAGATAATTTAAGTTTAAATTGGATTAAAATAAATAGATCCTCTTCTAAATTAACTACTCTATCACTCAAAAATTTCTTTAATACGTTACCTATGTAATCATATATTAAAATTTGATTATCAAAATTATAATTATAATCAAACCATTTATTTAAAATTATATTGATTTTCATTAGTATTTTTATTTTTAAATATAAAAGAGGCAATTACCATTAAATATATAATTGTTATCCTCTAAAATAAGAATAAATAAGTTGAGAGATATTTCTCTCATTAGGGGATGTAATTAATATTTAATGAAATATTATATTTATATACTTCACCTTTATTTTAACTATATAAAATATTAATAATAAAAATACAATATAAAAGTATACAAAAAAATAAAATTTATAATAAGCTGAAATAGTTTAAATGGTTAAAACATGCCACTCATGACGGTAAAACAAAGGTTCGATCCCTTTTTTCGGCTTAAAATAAAATAAATGACAATATTCGAAAGACTAAATATTGGGCTTAAAAAAGGTTGGAATACATTTACTCTACATAAGCATTCGCTATAATTACAATTAAACTCATTAATTAGAATATTAAAAATACTTGGAAGAATAAGTACTCTATTTATTAAAAATATTTTAGTATAGTTTGAATTTTTTATGCTTTATTTCGCCTTTTTATAGGGAGAGGCTTCTCTTTTTTTTATAAAAAAAAATATTATATTTTCCTGTGAAAGTAATAGATACTTTTTTATATTAGGATAAATTATATAATTAAGTAAAATTTAAACTGAAGGTGTAAATTAAACAACAGAAACATAAAATTCTACCATTAATTTAGTAATAAAAACAACAAACAAAAAAAAACACAAAATAGGATAGTTACAAAAAAATTCAATATAAAAGTATCGATGACAATATAGTAGTAACATCAAAGAAATTTAAAGGGGTTATTAAGGATAACTTGCAAATTTATAAAAAAGGAGGTGTAAACCAAAAGCCACAGATTCATTAATATGATATTTTTATTATATGATGTGTTAAAATTTAGTGTGGCGATCCTAAGGGAAAACTTTATTATTAAAACTTCCAGAAGCAAATCATTGTAGTAAGGAAAGGAAAGGAAATCAACCGAGACTCCGAAAGTAATGGTGAGTGAAATCGGATTAGCCTAATAAAAATTCTAAATTGAAAAACTAATACTTTAACTGTTTACTATAGTTAAAGTAACTATAAAAGGTAAAAGTCCTGTAGATTTAGAATAATTAAAAAGAATTAAGTACGATGAGAGTTAACTTGTCGGAATATAGGGGTACCATCCTCTAAGGCTAAGTATTATAAATTTAGCGATAGCGAAAAGTACTGTAAAGGAAAGTTTGAAAAGTATTGTATTATTTACATAGTGAAATAGACTTGAATTAGTAACTCTATAAGCAGTCGAAATTTAACAAAAATGACGGCGTACCTTTTGCATAATGGGTCAGCAAGTTAATAGGAGTAGCAAGGTTTAAAGCCCTAGCGAAAGCGACTGGACTACTAGCTTAAATTTAAGAATTTTTATTTATCTAAATAAAAATTAAATTATACCTTCTTATTATTTATCTTTAAAAAAAGAAAATTTATTGTAAGTTATAATTTTCTAGATATAGTGATGGATAAGTTACTTCTATTAGACCCGAAGCCAGGTGATCTTTCCAAGACCAGATTATAATGGATCGAACGGGTGAATGTTGCATAATTCTCCGAAGAGTTTTGGAAAGCGGTGAAATGCCAATCTGACCTGGTGCTAGCTGGTTTTCTACGAAACATATGTAAGTATGACATCTATACTAAATTTATGGAGGTACAGCACGGCAATTCCCAACAAATCTTAGAACAAAATCTTTGAGGAGTTTAGGTTGCGGGGACCTCGAAAATCTTACCAATGGAAGCGAAACTCGGAAGTACATAAATTGATGGTAGATATTCAGACTGCTCATGCTAAGTTGGGTAGTCAAGACGGAAACAGCCGAGAACACGAAATCAAGGTCCCAAATGATTATTAAGTGAAATTAAGGAAGTAACAAATTGAATGCAGCTGTAAAGTGAGCCTGGTAGTCGCTATCTTTTAATGACCGTTTGTAACAACGTAGCAGCCCTTAGATTGTAGCGCCGAAAATTTAACGGGTCTAAATAATCAACCGATATCGTGTTGATTTTGAATTAAAATATTTTTAATTCTTAATCTAGGTAGTAGAACATTCAGTAAAACTAATGATAGAACAGTGTTTCATTGTTTTAAGGTAACTGAAGAGAGAATGCTGACATGAGTAACGTAAAAAGAAGTTATAATACTTCTCGCCGAATACGAAAGGGTTATGAGAAAAGGTTAAACCGTCTCAATGTTAATGCGGCCTCTAAGGTCCAAAACCAAAGTTTTGGCTGATGAGTACATGACTGAAAGTCCTTATTGGACCAGGAAAATAAAGTAAAAGAATTTAATTTTTAAAGAAAATTAAGTCTACCGTACCCTAAACCGACACAGGTTCGTAAGTAGAGTATACTAAGGCGTAGAGCTAAAAGTTGTTAAGGAACTCGGCAAGTTCTCCTCATAAGTTAGACGAAAAGAGGAACCATTTAGATATATTGTCATCTTTTTTTTATTAAAAAGTAGACAAATAATTTGTTGACTTATAATCAATATTTTATTTTAATATACTATGGTGGTGGCACAAAATCGGAGGCCCCGACTGTTTACTAAAAACACAATTCAGAGCAATGATGCAAATCATAGTATTCTGGATGAAATTTGCCCAATGCCATTAACATAAGAGAGGTAATGGGAAACTGTTACTAATTGAAAGTCTGGTTAATAGCGGTCTTAACTATGAGGATCCTAAGGTAGCAAAATCAGTTGGCCATTAAATGTGGTCTGGTATCAATAGTGTAACGATGGTCTCACTGTCTCTACAACTTGCTCAGTGAAATTGAATTACCCGTGCAGATGCGGGTTACCTCCAGGTGGACGGGAAGACCCTATGCAGCTTTACTGTAGTTAGTTATCACATTGATCTACAACAACTTTAGTCTAGTAGTGATTTAGGTATGTCGAGAGACGAAAAGTGAAAAACCTTGAAACTAAGGTTGGGTCTATGTTTACCTTATAATAAAATTAAAGGGAGAGTTGACTAATTGGCAGTTTGACTGGGGCGGTCGTCTTTAATAGAGTAGCAAAGTACATCCAAATATATTAATTTTATAAATCAATAATAAATATCTTTAATTAATTTTAAAGATATCCAGACAGAAACTTTATTATTTAAACAAAATTTGTTTCATTTTTATGTCCTTAAAATATGAAAATATTGGGCAAAAGTGAAATTTTAAATCATTCTAATTTATTTTTAAAAAGGTATAGCTAGAAATTGAATGGAGATCAACTAACCAGTGAACGGTTATGCAGAGTGTAATGGCGGTAAGCATGCCTAACTGAAAGACCTAGAAGTCGCACAGATACGTAAGTAGGGCATAGTGACCCCTCGCTATAATATGGAATAGACGGGGATCAATCGATAAAAGTTACGCTAGGGATAACAGGCTGATAGCCGGCGAGAGTACACATTGTCCCGGCTGTTTGGCACCTCGATGTCGACTCATCCTATCCTCCGGGGGAAGAAGCTTGGAAGGGTTCGGCTGTTCGCCGATTAAAAGGGTACGCGAGTTGGGTTTAATACGACGTGAGTCAGTATGGTCCCTATCTTCTGGAGGGACAAATAGTAAAAAGGGGCAGACCTTCTAGTACGAAAGGATCAATAGGCTGTGTTTCTCTAGTGTACCAATTGTTTAAGTTTTTATTAATCATTTATTACTATTTTATCTTTCACTTCTCTATATATCTTACAAACATTTTTCTCCTCTGTCATTTATCAATTTATTTTAGAAATAAAATATAATATCTATGGTAAAGGGAAAAATGATAGATAATAGATGATAGTAAGCGAAATTTAGCTTTAAAAAAGATGATAATATATTATTATGCATAGTTGGGTAGCCACAAACATAATAGATAAGCGCTGAATGTATATAAAGCAAGAATCTAACCCCTAGATACTATCCTATCATTTTTAATCTATCGTCTTTAGATGATTGATATAATAAATGATAAATTTATAAGAAATAGAACATTTCTAAATAGGATGCAAATGAATATACTGTAAAGTATTTAGTTTAGCATTACTAATTTATCAAATAGACTTGATGTTAAAGATTGTTAAATTATTTTGTTATTTTTTATTTTAAATAATGTAGAATAAAATTTATCGCAAAATTTATAAATTATATTGATGAAGATTTTCTAATAAAGTAAAAATAAAAAAATAACAAAAATATAAAAAAAAGAGTTAAGTTTACAGATGGTTCTGTAGTAGACCTGCAAAGTCTATAAAATAAGGGTTCAATTCCCTCTTAGCTCTACTATTAAAGATTTTAATAGTAGTACATTAACATTTCACCACAAATTTAAATATTACATCTTGATCTAGTAATTAATACAAATTTTATCAAAATAGACAAATTTATACAAATTAGGATATTTTAGGCTAAAAATGAACAAAAATTAAAAAAATGCCTAAATTACATGATGCAAATGCACAAAGTTTTACCCCCCTATAAAATAGATATTTTATTTTATATATTATTTTATATTAAGTATCTCATTGAAAATTTATATATTATTTTTATATTATTTTACAGGGATTTTTTAATTATTTTTGTCGAATTGAAATTGGATATGTATTATATAATAAATTTCTTTTTTTAGAAGTAAGAACTAAAGTATAAATTTTATCTTTTATACAAATTTCAACTTTTACTAGTGATTTAATCCATTTTTCTTGATTATATGGCACAATCTAAAATTAAACGTATGCTTAAACCCATGCCTTTTAAATTTATTAAATCTTTTATTCCTGATAATAATAACTGGAGTCTTAATGATAAATTATTTGGATTTATTAAAGTTGAAGTAACTACTTCTTCTAATTGCAATAAAATATTATTACCTCATAGAATTGATGATAAAATTGTACATTCTTCTGGTACTTGCATTGAAACTTTTTTCAGTGAAGAAATTAAATTATATTTAGGTAAAAAAAACTATAAATTTAGATATTTAGAATGTTATGAATTTAGTAAATTTTATCCATTTAAATTTTATGTTAATACTTTTTATAAAATTAAAGCTGAATCTAAAGGAATAGATAGAGTTATTGCTAAATTATTATTAAATAATCTTTATGGATTCTTTGGTAGAAGTTATCAATTATTAAAAACTTTTAAAATTAATAATAATGAATTAAATAAATCCATGAATGAATCTGAAGATATAATAATTAATATTCAACAATTTGAAAGTTATTCTATTATTAAATTAATTGAAATTAATGATAGTTATCAAATTAAATCTAATGTTGCAATTAGTAGTGCTATAACTGCTTGAGCTAGAATAATTATGTATCCTTATTTAATGTTACCATGTGTTATTTATTCAGATACTGATTCTGTATTTTCTACTAAATCCTTAGATTCTAAATTAATTGGTAAAGAAATTGGTAAATTTAAAGATGAAATGAATGGATTATTAACTAAAGAAGGTAAAACAACATATCCAAATAATTAAAAATTAATATAAAAGTAGTTGAATAAAAATCTATCTAAAAAATTATTTCTCAACTACTACTACTTAACATTTATTTATAAGATTAATGGTAATTTTATATTAAACATCTATTTTGCTAGAAAATAGAAAATCAAACGTATGTATATGATTAAATAGAATGGAATGTTAAATAACTAAATAATATATCTTAAATTTATTTAAACAATAAAATATAATATATTATAAAGTCTCTGTTAAATCAAATCAAAAATAAAAAAAAATGAAAATAATAATCAATAAAAATAACTTAGCTCCAATATTTGAAAATGTTATAACTCAAAAAATAAAAATAGATAAATCAAATCAAATAATTACAAAAGAAAATATAAATAATACAAAAAATAATCAAATAACATTAATATCTGAAAAAACTAAACCAATAACATTTAAAAATTTTTTCAATAAAAGTATATTATTTGTAAGATTATATGATAAACATTTATATTTATTTTTATCTCAAATAACTAATAAAAATAAAGGTATTTTTGAACCTAAATCAAAAGAAAATATTAATTTTATTATAAATAATAATAAAAAAACTACAAATAACAAAAATACAAATTTAAGTCAATATGGGAATGGAAAAATAAAAATGATTACTCCTATAAAAACAAATAATATACAATCTAATTTTACAAATACAAACCTAACTTTAAGACAATTTGAAATTTCTTCGACTGCAGCAGTATTAAAAAATGAAGAAAAAGAAATTCAACCAAATATAAATAAATATATTAAAGCTATTTCTATGTTTAACTCAGAAGTAGCTAGTTCTCAAAATATAGTCTATCTATTTAATAAAGGTAATAAAATTTCAAGTACTTGTGTTAATAATAATATTTTTTCTTTTTTAGAATATTCTTTTTTTTCTATGTCTAGTTTAATTAGTAAACCTGTTTTTGTTATTACACCTTCAAAAATAATTATACAATTATTTTACTACTTAAATAAAGAGAATTATTTTTCTATAAGTAAATCTAAATTTTTAGCTTTAAATAATAAAAAATTACAATTATTATGTTTACATCTAAGTAAATTTTATAATAAACCAGTAGAATTAGAATTAGATAGATTATATTATCCTTATTTTGATAGTAATATTTTATCTAAAATGATTGGTTTAATAAGTAATACGGTTAAATTTAGAATTATCATTAGAAAATTATTTTCTGTAGCTAAATTAAAAAATCCTATTAAATTTTTAAGAAAAACTAGATCTTCTTTAATACCTTCTTTCTTATCAGGTATTAAAATAAGATTAGCTGGACGTTTATTAACACAAAGAGTTATACCAAGATTAACAGTTAAAACTATTCAAAGAGGTACTTTAGCTAGAGGTAAAGCTCATTTTGTAAATTCAGCTAGATTTACTAATAAAAATAGAAGAGGAGTTTATAGTATAACTGTTACTATGGGTCATATATTTTTTTAAATTTGTATATTTTAATTAACCCCCGTTTTTTTAATCTTTACACAAAAATATTAACATATTTACAATTATTGTGCATTCTGCCCACAATTAAATTAATTAAATCCACATATCTTATAAGTATAAATTTAGTTAATAATTTTCCATTTAATAATAGTTCAATTTCTTTAAATGATAATGAATCTCTTTTAACAAATGCAAAAGTTTATTTTTCAATTAATTGATTGTTTTCATCATAATATTTATAACCATATTATTTAATACCTAAGAAACAACCTTCTTGTATTAATAATCCATTTAATTCATCTTTCATTAATCCTAAATCTTTACCAATCATATAATTAGCTAAATTATGGATGTAAACTTTAGAATTAGGTAAATTTTTTATTAAATCAAATAAAGATTATTTTAAATATATTATAATGTAAAATTTTTAGTTCCCGCCCTTTTCATCTAAATATTTAAGGATAAAAAAAGATGGTGAAAAAACAAACAACAAAATCTTAAATTTAAATATGATCCTATTTTTAAATTAAACAATTAAATTTTTAACATTTAAATAATTCTATTTTTAAATTTTTTTATTAAAAGAGTAAGAAAGTAAAAGAATTAATAAAACGAGTATAGTTAAGTAGGTATAACATCTACCTTCCAAGTAGATTTCATCAGTTCGAGCCTGATTTCTCGTATAAAAATTTGTACTTTATTTATTAAAAATAAATTTGCTTCCTCTTATAAAACTTGACAAAACTAATCCTACTTTATTAAAGCTATGCTTAACTATGTGGGATGATGGTAGGTGATTAAAGGTGAGGCACCTAAAAAGTATATATACAAGAGGATTTTCACCAGAAAAAAAAATGGGTTCTTTTTAATGCTCTAAATAACAGATATTTTTTTTTTTTAAAATTTACGTTTTTCACCAAAACAGCCCAAAAACCTCCAAAAGTATGAAAAAAAGGCCTTTTTTCAAAAAGGAATACATCATAAAATTACAAATTTTATAAAAATAAAAATACAAAAACGGGGGTTAATATATTGAGTTTATCATCATACATTACCTAAAGAGATGTATCAATTTTATTTAAATTCTATTTTTTTTTTAATAATTTTTTATTTTTTCTTCTTCTTTTATTATTTTTATTTTTCATAGATTTAATTCGATCAGATTCATTATCTGAATCATTATCTGAAAAAGCTTCTTCAGCTTCTTCAGTTTCAGATAATGATTTTTTTAGCATTGGTGAATTACTTAAAGATTCAGTTAAAGGATTTGAAGTTTTTGTTTTTAAAGAATCAAACTTTGATTGTATATTAGAATCAAAATTTTCTTCATTCATTTTACCTATATTCATACCTTCAATTTTTACTAATCCACTATCTAAATCATCTTTAGATATAGCTTCAGTTTCCATAATATTAATTTTATTAAATAATTTAGATTTTCTATTTTTAATTTGATCTAAAAAAGATAATTTAGGTTATTCATTTATTGTAGAAGAGGATGAAGATGCTTCATTTAATGAAGATGATATAATGTTAGAAGCTGAAAATTTGTCATCTAAATTAATATTAGTTAAAATAGGAGAACCTCCTAAATAAGTATTATCTTCTGTAGATAAATATTTATTTGGCATTAATTCATTTCTTAAATTAACTTGATCTTCTGGAGTTAAAATTTTTATATTAGATATAGAAGATGTAGATTCATACTTATTAAATGTTTTAATATTTTCCAATGCATTATCATCAAATCTAACTTCTTTACCTTTACCTTTAGATGGACGACTATCATCTAATCTAATTTCTTGAATATCTGGATTATCTTTAGGTTGTAGATCAATATTATTAGAATCATGTCGAGTATGAAAAATTTCAACTCCGAATCTATCTCTAATTAAATTACTGAATTCACCAGGATCACCACCACCAGATAAGAAATATTTAATGAAATAAAAAATAATTCCAAAGAATACGTAAATAGGTTGTAATAAATGATCGTATGCCCAATTAAATGGAAATTTAATCATTTCTGTAATACCATTTGAGATCATAGTTACAATTAAAGTACCAGAAATAATTAAACCAATAATAAATGCTAATTTCCAATAGAAACTCCAATTATCATTGTATTTATTACCGTAAGCATCTTCAATAATAATTCTTACATCTTTACCACTTTTATTATGTTGATTTGTATATTCATCTAAAGAATTTTTATTCATAAATTGAAGTTTATCTTTTTCTAAATCTAATAATATAATAGGATCTTTAGTTTCATTAGAGGTTAACATTTTAGGTTCGGGTATTTCATCTAATTTAGTTTTACCTAAAATATTTAGAATGAAATCAATAATTTTATTCCATATAAATTTTAGTTTTTCTAAAATTAATGATGGATGGGAAAATAAGTTTTGGAAATAATCCATATAATTTAAAGCTAGATTATCATTAATCAAAAATATTATAGTAAAAATAATACTTATATATCTAAATAATTTATATAATGATTTTAAAATAGATTTACCTTGGATTATATTAATAATTTGAGTAAATATAGTAATTATAGACATTTTACTAATCTTACGTAAAAATTTTATAATGTATAATAATAATTTTATCATTTGTTGTTTTAATTTTTTAAGAATCACTTATAAATTGTGATTAACGGATATAATATTATATCCTATCTGTTAAGTATAATTTTTAATTAAACTATCTATAATAAAAATAAATAATTAAATTAAAAAAATAGAATAGAATAGTTAATAATTTAATGGTAAAAGCTTAAATCTACCTCAATTTAATAAATTTTAGGTTCGATTCCAAATTGACTATTTTATTTTACAAAATTAAAATTTGATTTTACTAAATAAAAATCCATTTTACTAAAGAATAATCTAAAAGGAGTAGAATTCTCTACTTTAAAATAGTTATAAGAAAAATCTAATAACTATTTTACTAAAAATTTAATACAATAATGCAAAATTTAATAATACAAACACACTACAATAGATTCTTAGACTCTTATATAATTTATATATTAAGAAATAATAATATTATAGAAAAATATGATGTAAAATATTATTATCACCTTCCAGGAACTTTTAATAATATTTTATACAAATTATATGATAGCAAAATTAGAATTAATATTACAACTATTTATGATAGTTATTCTGAATTTATGTTAATAGATGAATTTATGAAATTTAATCCTAGAATAACTCTTAAAAAAAAAATATTAATATTAACTTCCACAAAATACAATATAAGTTTAACTACTAAAAATTCATCTTTTTTTTTTACTTACTTAAAACCTAAAACTTAATCAAAAGGATTATATGTTAAAATATCCAAATGATTTCAAGATGGATCATCTACTTATACTTATATTTAATAATAATAAGATAATGAGCTGCGTATTAAAGCGAGTTAAAAGATAGAGGTATAAAAAAAAATCTACAAAAAGAAAAAATCATTATACTATAAAAAAAAAGGTAAAGATGGTGGTGCACTTATTTTTTATAGATTATTGAAAATGACTAAAAATTTTCTAAAAATTGAGTAATGTTATTTATTAGTATTTTATTATTAATTATGGTTATGGCCATACCTTCTCTTAAAACAAAAATTTCTCCCATGTTATTTCAGAGATTATCCTCTATAATTTTAATTTATGCCGGAGCATTATCTTTTAATGCTTTATATATTCAGTCAATTGGATCAGGTATAGGTATTTATAGTGGATTATTCCATGTAACCTTTATATCTCAAGTCTTAGATATATTTATATTTATTATAGGAGCAATAATCTTAATAGCTCGTCCATCAATTGTAAATAAAAAATCAAATTCAATAAAAGAAAATCTACAAATAGAAGATAATAATTATAAAAATGCAATAGAATATTGTTTAATAGTAATGTTTAGTACATTAGGTGCAAGTTTATTAATATCTTCAGCTGATTTAATATCAATGTATTTAAGTATAGAATTACAATCATTTGGTGTATATATTTTAACAACTTTATATAAAAATTCAGAATCAGCTACTTCAGCTGGTTTAAAATATTATTTATTAGGTAGTTTATCATCTTGTTTTATCCTATTAGGATCAGGTTTAATTTATACTTTTACAGGTTTAACTAATTTTGAATCTATATATAGTTTATTATCAGTATCAAATAATAATAGTATTGTTCAAGGTTTAACTTTAGGTTTTATTTTTATTTTTGTAGGATTTTTATTCAAAATTTCTGCTGCTCCTTTACATAATTGGGCACCAGATGTTTATGATGATAGTCCAACAATAGTAACAATATGGTTAACAGTAATGCCTAAAATATCTATATTAATCTTTTTATTAGAAATATATACTCATATAGGATTATTTTCTAATAATTATTCAGGTTTAGAAATATTAGATTCTTTAACAAGATTTTATACAGAAAATATAAGTAATATATCTAATGGTTCTGAAAATATTATAATTAAAAATTTATTACTTATAAGTTCATTACTTTCATTAATAATAGGAACAGTAGTAGGATTAGCACAATCTAAAATTAAACGTTTATTAGCTTATAGTACAATATCTCATATTGGATTTATTTTATTAGCTTTAGCTATAAATACTGAACAATCAATAGATTCATTCATATTTTATATAATACAATATACTATAACTAATTTAAATACTTTTTTAATTATTTTAGCTTTAGGTTATATTATAAATAATTCTGTTTTATATAATAAAGGTTCTGAAAAAGATATAAGATTTATTTCTGAACTTAAAGGTCAATTTTTCTCAAATCCTTTAATAACTTTAAGTTTAACTCTTTGTTTATTATCTATGGCTGGTACTCCTCCTTTAATGGGATTTTTTTCAAAACAATTTGTATTATATTCAGCAATAGAAAAAGGATATTATTTTATGGCAATATTAGGAATATTAGTAAGTATAATTAGTGCTTCTTATTATTTAAAAATTATAAGAATTCTTCATACTGATTCAGCTGCAGTTGCAGAAGTAAAATACACATCTACAGAAAATTTAGAATCTGAATCTAATATAAGTAATTTCCATAGTTTATTAATTTCAATTTTAACATTAATAATTTTATTTTTTGTTCTTAAACCATCTATATTATTAAAAAGTACACAATTACTATCATTATCTTTATTTTATAATTAATGAATACTTTATTAATGTTATTTATTTTTATTCCTATTTTAGCTTTAATTTTATTAGGTTTAAATGTTTTATTAGCTGTTCATAAACCAGATGAAGCTAAAGTTTCAGCTTATGAATGTGGATTTTCACCTGTTTACGGACAAACACGATCAGTATTTCATATACATTTCTATATTGTTGCTATGTTATTCTTAGTTTTTGATCTTGAAATTCTTCTTCTTTTCCCAATAGCTGTTACTCTTTATCAAGTAAGTATTTTTGGATTTTCAATTGCAATTATATTTTTTATTGTTTTAACTATTGGATTTATTTTAGAAATAGGATCAGGTGCTATTTCTATTACTAATGCTATATCTAAAGAAGGTGAACAAGATAAGATTTCATAAATTATAAAAAAATAATACTTTATTTATTTTTTATTTTCTATTTGTTTTATAGCAAACTTTTTATTTAATTTACGAACTTGGCGAAATAAATAATTATTTAATAATTAATTATTATTTGAAAAAATTAACTTTTTTTTCTTACAAATATTATTTATACCTTTAATAAGAAATTTTTTTATTTCTTACTATTTTATTATTTTTAAATTATTTTATTTATTTTTGTATTTAAAAACAATTTATATATCTTCTTATTTATTATTTATTTAATAAATAAGATAATCCTCATTATCTCAAAATTTTAAATAGTTTAACTATTTATTGCTTAAATATTTAAGCAGAGATAGCTCTTTTTATTTAAGGGCCTTATATTTTATATCTTTAATTATGCCTCAATTAATACCATTTTTCTTTTTAAATCAATTATCATTTTCATTTTTAACTTTACTAGCTTTAATTTATATTTTTTCTAAATATATTTTACCTTTATTTACATTTCAACAAGTAATAAGAATGTACATTACTAAATTAAGTAAAAAAGCTTAAATTTTAGTTAATCCTTATTTCTACTTTCTTCCTTATAAAAAATATCTAAATTAATATTTAAAGGACAGTAGAAATAAGGCTAATTATTCTAATTAAGAGTTAATACTTTAATTTTACTTTATCCCCTTTTATATTTAATAATTAAATGGGGGTTACCATATTAATATTCAAAGCAAATATCAATTTTATTTACACTAATTTTATTTTATTCTATTATTCATCATAATCATCTTCTGTGAAATCATTTTTTTCTGGAAAATATTTCTCTAATTCTTTATTAATTCGTTTTTCTTTACTTTTTCCTTTTCTATTTTTATTTTCAATTTCAGAAAATGGATTAGATTCAACAGGAAAATCTTAAAAAGAATTTCTTCTTGTTAACATAAAAGAATAGTAAAATAGTTAATAATTTAATGGTAAAAGCTTAAATCTACCTCAATTTAATAAAATTTTGGTTCGAATCCAAATTGACTATTTTATTTTAATAATTAATCACCCCAAATTAATAATTGATTTAATATTTTAATAATTGATTTAAATTTTTAATAATTGTTTTAAAAGAAGTAGAAAAATTCTACTAAAAAACAGTTTAAGAAAAATCCGATAATCGGTACTAAAAATTTTATTTCTATTTAAATTTAATGATTCCATTACTAATACTTATACCAATTATAGGTTCTTTATGTTTAATACCTATAACTGAAAATTCAAAAGATAGTCAAACTAAAATGAAAAATATAGCTTTATCTACTTCTTTATTAAATTTATTTATATCAATAATTTTATGGGCTAAATTTGATTCAAGTACAAATCAAGTTCAATTTGTATATGAATATACTCAATTAAATTTTTGCCATTTTAATTTAGGAATAGATGGTATCTCTCTATATTTTTTATTATTAACAACTTTTTTAACTCCTATAGCATTATTATCTAATTATAAAAATATAACTGAAAATATTAAAACATTTTTAATATCTTTTTTAATATTAGAAACATTACAAATTTGTTTATTTACTGTATTAGATTTATTTCTTTTTTATATTTTTTTCGAAAGTGTTTTACCTATATTATTTATAATTATTATTGTTTATGGTTCAGGTAAAGCTAGAATAAGATCTGCTTTATTATTTTTTTTATATACATTTTCAGGTTCTTTATTTATGTTATTAGCTATACTTCAAATATATAGTTATATAGGATCTACAGATTTTCAATTAATTTCTTTATATGAAATAAGTTTAGATAGTCAAAAAATTTTATGGTTAGCTTTTTTATTAGCTTTTGCTGTTAAAACTCCTTTATGGCCTTTTACTGGATGGCTTTATCGTGCTCATGCTGATAGTCCTTTAGCAGGATCTATTTTATTAGCAGGTACAATATTAAAATTTGCTACTTATGGTTATATTAGAGTTTTATTAAATATTTTACCTGATGCTTCTAATTATTTTGGTCCTTTATTACAAACTATAGCTATTATTACTTTAATTTATGCTTCTTTAGCTACTATTATTCAAGGTGATACTAAAGTTTTAATTGCTTATTCAAGTATTGCACATATGAGTATTGTTATATTAGGTATCTTTTCTAATAATATTCATGGTATTGAAGGTGCTATTTTATTAGCTTTAGCTCATGGTTTTGTTTCACCTGCTTTATTTATATGTGTAGGAGGAGTAATATATGATAGAACAGGAACTAGAATAATTAGTTATATTAGAGGATTAGTTACTTATATGCCAGTCTTTACTATTTTATTTTTTATTTTTACATTATGTAATGCTGGTGTACCTTTAAGTTTGAATTTTTTAGGTGAACAATTATCTTTAATTGGTATATGGAATAGAAGTCCTATTATTTCTGCTTTAGGTGCTACTGGAATAGTATTTTCTGGTTGTTATTCTATTTATCTTTATAATAGAATCTCTTATGGTGCTTACTCACCCCATATTAAACCATTCAAAGATGTTTCTAGAAGAGAATTTATACTTTTAATATCTTTATTATTACCTACTATTGCTTTAGGTATTTTACCTAATATTATTTTAGATTCTATTCATGTTTCTTTATCTACATTGTTATTTTAAAATTTTAAATATTTAACAATTATAAATAAATTTTGATTACTTTTTTAACCCCCGTTTTTATTAATTATAAATATAAATAATTATGTTTGTGTTGAATATCCAATAAAAAAAGACCCCTTTTTTTTTAACTAATAATTAAAAGAGACTATAAAAATAAAAAAAAGATTAATAAGTGGAAAATATTTTTGTATAAAGTAATTTACTTTTATAATAGGGAAAAATAAAATTTAAGATATTCTAATTTAATAAATTTACTTAAAAGTAGTCTCAAATTTTTCTACTTGTCATAAACAAAGTTTTGTCTTGCTTCACTAGTAATCTTAATTTTTATTTTGGAAAATTAGCCATAAAGATTAGAACCTTATAAGTGTAAGGTTAAGTCTTTGGATTTTTTCAATAGATAAAATTAAAATATTTGATAAAAAGATGTAAATAAATTCTTTAGGTCTATACATTTATGAGTTGTAGTTTAATTTGGAAAAACACCATTTTTTGGTAATGGCTTATATCAGTTCAAATCTGGTCAACTCAGTTTTTAATTTTAAATAAAAAAAAGAAAAATCCTTTCATCTTATTGTCTATTATATTTTATCTTAATTTTTAGATTTAGATGGTAAAAGTAAATATCTAGGTCGCAACTGTACTTAAAAGATTCGTAATTCCTAAAGCAAAAGATGAAAACTAATATAAAAATAAGGGAGCAGAACTCGAGTGGTTGAGTGTCTCCCTTTTAAGGAGAAAGTCCTGGTTCAAGTCCAGGTGCTCTCATAAAAAGTAATAAAATTAAAAAAGGTGTTAAAACTGAAATATTTCATATTTAAATAACCAAGGCAATTGAAAAAAATGGAAAAATTTAAATTATATTGTTAACAAAAAAAAAAATACATAATCCTCTAAAGCAACCTTTAATTATCATAAAAATGTTTTATAAAATATTTATGATAATTAAAATAAATAGATCTTAAAAGAGATATTAAATAAAGTATTTGGAAGAAAGATTTAAGAATTAATAAAATAAATGCAAGGGCAGGTGATCCGATTGGTAATGGTGATTCTCTGTAAAAGAATTGGTTTTTAGCCGTAAAAGGTTCGATTCCTTTACTGCTCATGTTCAAAAATAAAAATAAAAATAAAGAATTATATTTTATTTTTTGTTTTATTAGCAAATAGTAGTAAATTAAAAAACAAAAAATAAAATATAATTCTTCGTCTAGGTAACCTTAAATAAAATATTAAATATTATTTGCTCTCTTGAAAAAGAAAAATCCTGTGCTCATATTTCCGTAACCGTGGGATCCTTAAGCAAGGTAAAAATAAGAAAATTCTAATTTAATATTTCTCTCGTCATTAGTGCTATTAGTAAATTTATTTTTTATTTTACTTTAATAAAATGCTTTATACTTTACATTTATTATTTTATTGACATTAAAATTAAAAATAAAGGTAATATAAAGAGAAAAAGAGAACAAATTTTGTTTAGCAAACAAACAAAACAAACAAAACAAAACAAAGAAAAAATAACAAAAAAGAATGTAGCATAATAGGTAATGCAATCCGCTCATAATGGATGGTATTAAGGTTCGAATCCTTACATTCTTAATAAAATTATAGAATTTAAAATTACAATTTTACTTAACTCACTTCGGTCTTAATACTTTACAAAAAAAAAAATTTTTCTATATAAAAATAAAGAAAGTAAAAGTATAAGTTATATTCTTTAATAAAATTAACTGAAAAAAAAAGAAATATTTGTAAATTAAAAAAAAAAAAGGGTACTTGGTCGAGTCTGGTTTATGGCGCTCGTCTTGAAAACGAGAACTTCAAAAAAGTCGTGAGTTCAAATCTCACAGTGCCCGTTAAATTTTAATTTTTATAGATTGCTAGTATAAAATATTAGTCTTTTTATATCTCTTTTTTGTGTGTTATAGATAACAAAGGTAAAACAATGAAATCTAAAAAAAAAAGATTATACCAAAAAAATTTAAATCTAAAAGAGATAATATAAATATTGCTATAATAATTAGCAAATACAATCCAACAATAAAAATTGTAAAATAGAAAAAAAAAACATAAAAATTCTAAATTACAAATATTGTTTAATTTTAATCGTAAGAATTTAATTTTGGTTCTGATTGAACGTTTTTCAGTAGTTTTGAGACATGCAAATCGTTGTTAACGCAAATTTTATTTATTCTTATATTTTTAGAATAAATAAAAATTAAGGAAACAAGGTGTAAAGGTGAGGAAAATAAATAAGATACCCTAAAGTCTCCATAGATAGGAGATATCTCTATATTAATTTTAGAGAAATAAATAAGCTATATTTTATTAAAGAAAGGAAATTTTCTGCTTTAGGATTCTATTTATGTCGATTAGGTAGTTGGTGGGGTAAATGCTTACCAAGCCTACGATCGATAGCTAAGCTTGACAGAGCAAATGGCCACATCGGGAATGAAATCTCCCAAGTAGTAGTTACTACCAGCAGTCAAGAATATTAGTCAATGCTCGCAAGAGTGAACTAGCTAACTGAAATCATACTTGTGTCAAGTGTGATAACGTAAGGGAAGATAATGACATTACCTTACTATTAGTGTTGTCCAAAACTGGTGCCAGAAGACTCGGTAAGGCCAGAGACGCGAACGTTAGTCGTCCTAATCAGGCGTAAAGGGTGTGTAGGCAGCTTTAAAATTTTGTTTTTATTACTTAAATTCTTTTGCTTTTTAAAAAATTAAAAAGTCTAAACTTATTTAATGTAGACTGATTAATTCGTTTTAGATATAAATTTTATAATCTAAATATTTTAATATAACTAAAATTGCTTTAGTTAAAAAAAGAATAAATTTGCGAGATAATGATAAATTATTTAGTTATTAAGAATTAATTAAAGTAAAGATAAAATGAATAAAAGCTAGAATCAAATAGAGGATATTTAAAGAATACTTAGAGGAGGGGTGATATCCTTAGATACTAAGTAGAATATTAAAGGTGAAAGCTTTTATCTACTAATGATTGACGCTGAGAAACGAAGGTGAGGATAGGAAATAGGATTAGATACCCTGAT